AAGCACGGAATGTATTTGCGCCATCACCATCTTCAAATAACGTATTTTCTACAGTAGCACCATGAATAGCGCATAGTAGGGCAGCGCCCAATACACCAGCAACTCCCATCATATGAAATGGGTTTAATGTCCAATTATGAAACCCTTGGAAAAATAGAATGAATCGAAATATAGCTGCTACACCAAAACTAGGCGCAAAGAACCAACCAGACTGACCTAGTGGATAAATCAGGAATACAGAAACAAAAACAGCAATTGGACCGGAGAATGCGATTGCATTATAAGGGCGCAATTGAACAGATCGAGCAAGTTCAAATTGACGTAACATAAAACCTATTAATCCGAAAGCACCGTGGAGAGCAACAAAAGTCCACAGACCACCCAATTGACACCAACGGGTAAAATCTCCCTGTGCTTCAGGACCCCATAGTAACAACAAAGAGTGTGCTAAACTATTAGCAGGAGTAGAGACTGCCGCAGTTAAGAAGTTACAACCTTCCAAATAGGAACTTGCCAATCCATGAGTATACCATGAAGTTACAAAGGTGGTACCTGTGAACCAACCCCCCACGGCAAAATAGGCGCAAGGAAAGAGCAATAGACCGGACCAACCCACAAAAACAAAACGGTCCCTCCGTAACCAGTCATCCATAATATCAAATAAATCATTTTCATCTTTGGTAAATTTACCAAGAGCTATAGTCATAGTGATCCTCCTATTCAACTACTTCAACCATTTCCGAACACCCCCTAGCATTTTCAGGGATGGAACCTTCGAGGATTTTTTCATTTTATATATGATATGATTTCTCGAAGACTGTCCCTTCTTTTCTACTGGGTTTCGAATAGAAAAATACTTTTTTTGTCGATTGATATTTAATCTAGGTAAAATCCATTAACTTAATTGGGTTATTCCTTTCTATTCTAAAAAATTCCCTAAGTCATGAAGTCATGACGCGGGAATTGTCTTATGACTCGTAAATCCGATAAATAAATTTTTTAAAGAACTATTCCAGAAACAAATGAAATGATCGCTTTTATCACTTTTGTTACCAGCAGATCCCCAGACATACTACTCTCCTTTTATCAAATAATATTATTCTTGAATCTTGTTCGTGAAATAAAAAAAAAAAAAAAAGTTTTATATATTCTTCTAATTTGTTTGTCTAGGAAACTACTATAGAATCCTATTTTTACTTTCTATTTTACTTTAATTTCTTTTATTGTCCTCTTTAGTTGTATTTTTCTTTCGTTCAGATTAAAAAAATTACAAAGTATACCTTTTTTGCAGATCGAGGTAAGAAATTCGAATATTTTTTTATCTATCTATTTTTTCTATCTATCAGATTTTTTAATATTGTATGGAGTTTTATTAAAAATAATAGATTCTAAGTGAAAGTTTCGTCCATTAACTTTAAAAATCTAGTATGCATAGATATGAAAATGAAATATTTGATACTCGAAGTCATGATTTGATGGATTTTTCTATTTTTTTGATAGATATCTCATATCTTAAAGAAATAATAGAAATGTAATTTGATCTTTTCTTGTATTCGTAAAAAAGATATTTTTAAAGTAAAATGACTTCTATGTTGGAACTTAGAATAGAATAAACCCTTCTGCGTGGAGAAGAGGAGTATCAATTTATTCCTAGGAACTATAAGATTTAATCCGAAATATTGACAGATTCTTGCGGAGTCTGAACTAAAGAGATATTAAAAACAAAAAAGATCCACTGTTCGAATTTCATTTCTATCCAATTTGAATATCAGAATAGTGGATATAGTTATGATTCAATAGGTTAGGTCCACTTACTTTTTTTTAGAATCTTTCCCTTTTTTTGATTGGAATAATAGAAAATAGGATAGGAATATCTTACAATTAAAGGAAATATCACAGTCTAAAAAAATAGATATATAGAAAAGAATACTCTTTCACTTTCTAACTAGAATGAGTTTATTCTATTCGAATTCATTCGAATGATAACAATAATTTAATAGAATAAAAACTCGATTTTTGAATGAAATTCAACTATTCCTTAGTTTTTTTTTTTACAAAGAGAAACTTCTTACAAATATCAAGAATATCTCTATTCTTCCTTCAAATCGGAATACTACTGTTGTCATTTTTTGACAAAAAAGCCCCTTATCGGATTTGAACCGATGACTTACGCCTTACCATGGCGTTACTCTACCACTGAGTTAAAGGGGCTCCATTTGAGTCAATTCCCGAATAAGGAACCATCCAATATGGATATGAGTTTAGTACATCTATTTGTTACTGCATATACTCAAATTATATATATAGAATATATCTATTTTTTTTTTACATAGCAACTTTTTAACGAACAATAAATTGGATTTACCTAGTGAGTATAGTTAAAAAAATGATTTTTTGATATTGGATTTGATAAATATCAATGGAATGGATTTTTTCAAAACCGATTCGAATTGAAATCATCTTCATCATAACACAAAATTTATTTCATTGATACATGTACCCACAAATTCAATCTTCTTAACACTGAATGAAAATGAAAGAAATGAGGTGTTAATGCCGCGCCTGTTCCAGAAAATCAATCATTCCCTGAAAGGATTCTCTCTTTCTTTTGTTTTCTTTCGCATTATTTTTTTATAGTTTTATAAATTGGTGATTGGAATGAACAATTTTGAAATCTAAATGATATTTTAAGGAATTCTGAAAGATCCTTCTGATCGAATCATATCATTCCATTATATTGACAATTTCAAAAAACTGTTCATACTATGTATGAACATAGTAGAATGGAGGTCGGGCAAGTATGCCCCCATCGTCTAGTGGTTTAGGACATCTCTCTTTCAAGGAGGCAACGGGGATTCGACTTCCCCTGGGGGTAGGGTACTACAAAAGGAAATTGATCAGGGATTATCAATAAAGACTAAAATTGATTCTTCCTGGGTCGATGCCCGAGCGGTTAATGGGGACGGACTGTAAATTCGTTGGCAATATGTCTACGCTGGTTCAAATCCAGCTCGGCCCAAAAATTTGCTGATCCACCATGAAATGATATAACCCATTTGGTGTTCTCTGAAAATCACCAATGGGCTCCCATACAGAAGAATAAAATCTCGAGTGCTATTTCTTTTTTCCATATTACATATTTTTTCCACAAATTCGGATTTTGAAAAATTCCTATCGGGATTTTAAAATATTTAAAATATAAAGTCTTTGGAAAGGATTAAAGTAAAAAAAGAGTCTTTTTTGTTTCCTTGATTCATTGATTTTTCAATCAAGTTAGCAATAAGGAACGGATTGCGAATAATCCGTGTCGATTTCGCTAAAGTGCAGACCCCATAAAAATATCAATATATAAGTCTGCCTCTTTCAGTTACAGTACAGGGGTTCGAATCTAAAATAGAAAAACAAAGGGTTTGAATGAAATAGTAAGAATATGTATGCTATACAACTTTTTCCTTGGGATTGTAGTTCAATTGGTCAGAGCACCGCCCTGTCAAGGCGGAAGCTGCGGGTTCGAGTCCCGTCAGTCCCGATGGATACAAATCCAAAAAATATCAATTGATTTCGTATGTGAAAGGGAATAAAAAAGAAAAAAAAAAAATCTCATTTCTAACAGGGATTCCTTTTTTCTTTTTTAGTTTAAGGTAAAGGTTCGGACGAAGAAAGAAAAAGGAATTTTTCATTGCATCAGAAAGTAATTTTTTTTTATTTGGTATGGATAAAAGATCTTCCTATGTTATACTATTTAATTCTCGACGATGAATTGATTTGATAGCTCAGATATTGTTATTCGTGATATTGATCCGATTTTATATCATCGAGATAAAATTTATACCACTGAATTTACTGACGAAAGATTTTTCATTTCTATGGGATTAAATCCCGAAGTATTTATTAGAAATAAAAGAGAAAGAAAACATAGAGATTATGGAAGTCAATATTCTCGCATTTATAGCTACTGCACTCTTCATTCTAGTTCCTACTGCCTTTTTACTTATAATTTACGTAAAAACGGTAAGTCAAAGTGACTAATTTTAATTAAACATGACTTCTGATTTCTTATCAATGCGATGACAATGATTGAATAAAGAAAAAAGGGTTTCCATTTCGGGTCTTTCTTTTAAATAAAATGATCAGACTACAATCAGCAGAATTCTATGAAATCCATATAGTATAGTAGAAAGAAAGAAAATCTATTTCTTTCTACTATAAACTATTATGGTATGGTAAAAATGGAATGTTTTACTTAAAAAAAAAAGAAGTTTAATATGGATGGACCTATTTAAATATTTCTTTTCATATGGGTATATCTATAGATATCTATGGAATGTCAATTCCATAGTGTCCACATTTTTTCTTTGTTTGATCTAATCTATTATATTTGTATTGGTTCCAATCAATCTGAAATAATCAAAAATACATTTTTATTCTTAATTATTTGAATTTTTAGATTTCACATTCTTTTCATAATCCCGATAAATAATAATAAAAAAAAAAAAAAAAATAATCTTTTTATTTTTAGTATTCCAAAAAAAAAAATGAATTGATTAAATTGATTAAATAATTGACAACTGATCAGGGGATTCGATGAAAAAGTTTTTCATATTTAGAAAAGATTGGTGGTAACCAGTTCATCGAAATATAAATCTTAAAAAGAATTAAGTTTGGAGTAGTAATCCGTTTCCAATTATCTGTATTCCCGGGACAATAAGATGGGAACAATTCAAATATTTGTTTGATTTAAAGAGTATTTTTTTTCAATATTATATTACACCACTGGAATACAATAGAGTTTCAAAATGACGTATCGAATTGCATTTCATTAATTAGTATTTAGTTATATTAATAAAATAACAAAATTCAATAGTTAAAAAATGGAAGAACTTAGCTATAAAATAATTGAGACATTTTGATCCCTTAACTCAATTAGTAGTCCTCTTAGAGTCCACTTCTTCCCCATACTACAAGGGAAAGGGAAAATGTAAAAACTACCATTAAACCAGCCCAAGCAAGACTTACTATATCCATGTAAATTTTGTCTCCTATCTCTATCAATATGAAGAAATTTTTTTATTATTGTTTACTAATTTTTCTTGTATTATTTTCGTTTTTATTTTTCACTAAAAATTTTATAATATCTTATAATAATAGTGGAATCGCTGGTACAGAGTCAAAAAAAGATTCCGTCATAACACCATTGACGAAACATCCAATTAGAACATCTAACAAGTTCTTACCTGATTTCTAGTAGAATTGAAAAATATTAAATTAAGCATAAATAAAAAATATCCTTGAGAGTAGTAAGGAAATGCATCGTACTAATTAGGTACGAATAAAAAGACCTATGTTTTATTTTACCCCTCATTTCATTAAGTCAAAAATAAAAAATATAGAATAGAATCAAGATAGATTTCTTTGCATACTCAGACTCTTATTTGCATCTCTTATTTCCATTTGATTGTCTCCCGATTCGTTCTATAAAACAATTGGAAAACATCCTCTAAAATTCTTTTACTAGAGATTAGAAAAAAATGGATTCTTTTTGAATTGGATTTTTTTATTAATATAATAATAATAATAAAAAAAGAAATCTAATTAGATATTCAATTTCATTAATCTAACTAATATGGAATAAATGAAGAAGCGTTCATATACTTTACCATAAGTTTGTATACAAGGTTTTTCTTCAACACCTTCCCTAACTTAAAATGGAATTATATTCCCCATCCGACCTATCCCTATCCAATCTAATTAAAGACCCAAAAAGTAGATGGACACTACAATAGTAGTGAAATAAAAGGACTATCATTTCAAGATTGATCTATTCCTTTTCATCTCTCTAATGAATTTTTCGTTGAATCTGAGACGAAAATATTTACAACATTTTAGAGAACAAACTTCCCGATGCTTAGAATTTAGCATTAAACTAGTCCCTTATTCCTACACTAGCTTGCGCTGGAAAAAAAGAAAAAGTTTTCTATATCAACATCAACAAAACGAAATAAACTATTTGAATTCTCTTATCGATCAGGCGACACCCGGATTTGAACTGGGGAAAAAGGATTTGCAGTCCCCCGCCTTACCACTCGGCCATATCGCCAAAATAATACAAAAAAATAGATCCGAATACCCCTCCTCCTCTCAAAAAAACAAAAATGGGTTTCTAAAATTCTTTTTTTTGATGTGTTTGTATCTTAAATTCCGTTTTCTTTAATCCCCTTTTTCTATTGAAAACAAATGTATACCTATACCTTTCAGTCACAAAAGAAAAGTCAAAATTTCAGCACAAATAGCAACCGTTAACTACAAATTCCTGAAAAATTCTTGAATCTTAATCTATTCTTTATCTTTATTAATGAGAAAAAAATAGAAATTGATACATAACCAATCAATATTATTATTTTTTTTTTTTTTGTTTTTTAATCCTTCTCTATTTCAATTATAACAGCAACTGTTAATATATGTCAACCCCAGAACATGCATTTTCGTTGTTACACATACCTATATTATAGGGAATTTTCGATAAATTCTCGTGCTTTCATTTTTTTGCCAATTTTTCATTAAATAGATTAATGAATGAGTAGAAAAAATAAATGAACACAACATAACATGTGCTGTCCCGAACAAATAGGACTGCAATAAAGTAAGAGACATATAGAGATATTTATAGCTGAAGTTAGATCTATGCATGTTTAATAAATCCAAGTCTTTTTATGCACTGCAATCGTATTCTCAAATTCGAAAAAAAAAAAAAAAATAAATTGTATATTTTTTCTGATTATTTTATTTTTGATATCTTTATCTCATGGAGCCGAACAAATCCTGAATTCATTTTTTGGGGTATCAATCGAATTAGAGTTATGTAATAACATACTATACTACTACTATAAAATACCCCAAGTCTAGGTGAAATTTATCAATTTGTTTCGATTTATATTACAAGTTATATTCTATTTGGTTGTTTTGTTGCAAATTCCAATTTGAGTATAAAATCTCCTGTTTTCATAAATAGGTATTTCATAGACGTAGTTAGGTAAAATTTCATGTGATTCAGTAAAGTAAAAAGACCAGAAATTCCATTATTGCTAAATCATGTGATTCAATGAAGAATGACAGCAAATCACGGGATATTTTCTATAAAATAAATGGGGAAATTGAAAATGCTTGGGGTTGGGAATGAAGGAATGTCTACACTACCCGGATTGAATCAAATACAATTTGAAGGGTTTTGTAGATTCATTGATCGGGGCTTAAGAGAAGAACTTTTTAAGTTTCCAAAAATTGAAGATACGGATCAAGAAATTGAATTTCAGTTATTTGTGGAAACATATGAATTGGTAGAACCCTCGATAAAAGAAAAAGATGCTGTATATGAATCACTTACATATTCCTCTGAATTATATATATCCGCGGGATTAATTTGGAAAAACAGTAGGGATATCCAAGAACAAATTATTTTTATTGGAAACATTCCTCTAATGAATTCCCTGGGAACTTCTATAG